ATATATATATACATTTAATTAATATATATATACATTTAAATATATTAATTATTTAAATATATTAATTATTCATATTAATTTAATTAATTGAATTTATAAAAAAAAAAAATTACTAAAAAAAATAAAAAAAATAAAATATACGAAGAAATTCGTCCACCTCCCACATATTTGATAGCCTCCCCCATAAAAAAACTTATAATACCAACTCCATTTGGAATTCCATCAATTACTTGTCTATCAAAAAAATAATTTAGTTTTGCTAATCTTCTTACACTCGCAATTAAAGACATTCCATAAAAAGAATCTATGTAACCACGATTATATGACCAATCATATATGACATTTATTATTTTATCTGCAACAATCCTTTTTTGAAATCTTTTTTCAAATAAATTAAGTAAGCTCAAATTTTGTAAAGCCGAATAAACAGGCTCATAGAAAAAAGACGCTATAAATATTCCGAAAAAAACTATACTCACTGAATAAGTTGCATTTGTCAAAAATTCATACCAATCCACAGAATTGTTTGAATTTTGATGTAAAGGGTATATAGACGAATTTAATAATTTTGAAAATATATCCACCCAATCTATTCCCTCTTGGCTGAAAGAGATTCCTATGGCCCCAATAAACAAAGTAAATAGTACTAATAAAAGCATAGAAAATAGCATAGTATTGTCCGATTCATGAGGATAGAAACAAGAAGGAGTCCTCTTAATACAAAAATAGGTAATATCAATAAAAAGGCGTGTTATGTTTTTGGTATTTGGATTAATTCGATTTCGATATGGATATGTTTTCTTCCGAAAAAAAGAAATCCTTTCAGTATTATTCATTGCTAATAACATTAATAAATGAATTCTCTTTTTAAAATTTTCTTTTCCCTCTTTACCCCATAAAGATATTGAATAGAATGAATTATTTTTCTTTCCATTGAAATTTTGAAAATGAACATTTAAATATCCTTCAAAAACAAGTAAATATATCCGAAACATATAAAATGCAGTTAATCCTGCTGTGGAACAAGCTATTATTGCGAAAATCGGGGAATACAACCAACTATCGTTAAGTATCTCATCTTTGGACCAAAAACAAGCAAAGGGCGGAATACCACAAAGAGAAAGTGTACCTATTAAAAAAGCCGTTTTTGTAATTGGCACATACTTTGTTAAACCCCCCATAAGAACCATATTTTGACTTTTATCTGGAGAATACCCAAGAATAGCTTCCATTGAATGAATAATGGATCCGGATCCTAAAAATAACAATGCTTTTGAATAAGCATGAGTAATCAAATGAAATAAAGCGGCTCGATAAGAGCCCATACCTAAAGCTAAGATCATATAACCCAATTGAGACATTGTCGAATAAGCCAAATTTCTCTTAATATCTTTTTGAGCAAGAGCTAAAGTAGCCCCTAAGACTACTGTTATTATACCTATGAAAGCTATTCCATTCATTATGGAGGGGATAACTACGAAAAGAGGAAGAAGTCGAGCTACAAGAAAAATTCCCGCCGCTACCATAGTAGCAGCGTGTATAAGAGCGGAAATAGGAGTAGGCCCTTCCATAGCATCCGGTAACCATACATGAAGGGGGAATTGGGCAGATTTAGCAACGGAACCACAAAATAACAAGAGGGCACACAGAGTAACAAAAAAAATATTAACCTCATTATTATAAATCAAATTATTCAATATTTGAAATAAATCCCGAAATTCCAAACTACCCGTTATCCAATAAAGACCCAAAATCCCTAATAATAAACCACAATCCCCTACACGATTAGTTACAAACGCCTTTTGACAAGCATTTGCCGCAATAGGACGTGTAAACCAAAAACCTATTAATAGATAAGAACACATTCCAACCAATTCCCAAAAAATATAAATTTGTATCAAATTTGAACTAGTAATTAATCCCAACATTGAAGTATTAAAAAAACTCATATAAGCAAAAAATCTCAAATATCCTTGATCGTGAGACATATAATTATCACTATAAATAAAAACCAAAATGCCAACCGTAGTGATTAATATTGACATAATAGAGGTAAGTGAATCGATCAAATAGCCAAACTCTAAAGAAAGATCATTATTTATAGTCCAAGACCATACATATTGATAGATAGAACTGTTATTGATTTGATGAATAGACAGATTGACCGAAAAAATCATAACTATACTTAAAAAAAAAATACTAGAAAAAGCCCAAATACGCCGAAGCTTTTTTGTTGCCGTGGGAAAAAGTAGAAGTCCCACTCCTATTAACATAGGAACTGGGAGTGGAATGAAAGGTATGATCCATGAGGATTGATGCGTATATTCCATAAAAAAAAAAAGAAAAAAAAAAATAAAGAATAAAAAAGATTCTTATTCTTATATGAAGTTTTATTTCTTATTCGCCAGTTTTATTTCTTTTGTAAGAAGTTCGGTTAATAAAAAAGTGAACATATAAATAATTAGAATCATCTATTATTAAATAGAATTATCTATTATTCATTTTTCTGAATCTTTGCAGAATACTTCCAATATTGCAAAGTCCAAAGTCAAAATGGGACAATAACCTAATTCCTAAGTGAAAAGGATACTTATTTTTTTTTTTTTCATATTATTTTTATTCAATATTCTTTTATTTTTTAATAAAAACGAAATTTATTGTAAAATATATAATAAATTTGATTTATAGAATGAGGATAGGGAATTACACCAAAACAAAGAACATTCGTTTGTTTATTTTGATATGAATGATGAAAAACAATCCATATGACATGACCAAATAAAAAAAAGAACTTTTGTTTATTATTCCGAACATTAGTTCAAAATTAGTTCAAAAAATGAACTAATTGATTATTTTCCATTCCAATAAAAAAAGGGCATTTAGATTTAGGTTTAGAAAAACTCTGAATTTGAAAAAGAGTTATAGTTATAATATTCAATGCTTTAAGATAGAAAACAAAAAAAGGGGGGGGGTTAAGATTTAAAATAATATATTAATATATATAATATATAAAAATAAAAAAATATACAATTTGTAATTAAAGAACAATTCGGTTTCATTTACAGAAGAAATGTCTTTCACATCAATTGTAGCAATGAAAAAAGTATATACTAGTTGGATGGCAGTTCCAAAAAAGCGGACCTCTATATCAAAAAAAAGAATTCGGAAAACTTTTTGGAAAAAGGGGGGGTATTGGACAGCATTGAAAGCTTTTTCATTAGCCAAATCTATTTCTACGGGGAACTCAAAAAGTTTTTTTATGTAACAAAAATACAAAATCTTAATTAGCTGGATTCAAAGAATATTCTTTAACTTTAATATATAAAATATATAATTTTATTATATTATTATTATAATTAAATAAATATAATTAATTATTTATATTTAATTTAATTAATAATATTTTTTATAATTTAATAATATTGAATATAGAATTTAAAATAAATAAATAAAATTTAGAAAAAAAAAAATTAGAATTATAAATAAAAAATCTTTTGAATGTAATGCTAAATTTGCGATCCAAATGAACTATTTTTCTTTTAATTAACTATTTTTCTTTCATTGAAAAAATAGAAATGCATTTTTTTCGATTCAAAAAATAAAAAATAAGGGATGAGTCATTAAAAACTTAAAAGAACATTTTTATGTTCCATTCCTAGATTGAAATCAGAACTATCTAGTTCCAGCGACGCTGTTTTGAAAGAGTATAAACTACAAAAAACCTATTCCCCATTGTTAAATGTTAAAAAAACGAAAAAAGAACGAGAATAAGAATTCGTATTGAAACCGAAACATTCAATTTTATAATTCAATTTGTAATATTTATAAATAGAATTTATAAATTCTTACCTATATAAATTACTATAAGAATTCCTACATTCCCGTAATAGATATATATATGTGTGATACATAATCTATAAAAGAATTTATTTCATTCACAAAAAATAGAATATCTGTCAGGATCTCGTATCTTATAAATAATAATTTATTATAAAATTATTCTTATAAATAAGAATTCTATTCTAGTAATAAGAATTCTATTCTAGTAATTAGAATAGAATTCTTATTTATTATTTAATATTTCCTAAACAAATATTACATTTTAATTGATTCTTTCAATCTCGACGATTGACTAAGAATCGTTTATTATGGTTTCGAGTAAGCCGCTATGGTGAAATTGGTAGACACGCTGCTCTTAGGAAGCAGTGCTAGAGCATCTCGGTTCGAGTCCGAGTGGCGGCATGGCATCTTTCTTATCTTATTTTCTAAAAAAGTAAGTCCTATAATAAATTCAATTTCCGATTTCTATTCTATTCCTAGTATTCAGCCAAATCTCTTTTTTTTTTATGATATTTTCAACTTTAGAGCATATATTAACTCATATATCGTTTTCGGTTGTATCAATTTTAATTGCAATTCATTTAATAACCTCATTAGTCAATGAGATCGTAGGATTTTATGATTCGCCCAAAAAAGGCATGATAATAACTTTTTTATGTATAACGGGATTGTTAGTTACTCGTTGGATTTTTTCGAGCCATTTACCATTTAGTAATTTATATGAATCATTCATCTTTCTTTCATGGAGTTTTTCTATTTTTCATATGATTCAAAAACAGAAAAACCATTTAAGTACAATAATTGCACCAAGTGTTATTTTTACTCAAGGTTTTGCTACTTCGGGTCTTTTAACCGAAATGCATCAATCTGCAATATTAGTACCCGCTCTACACTCCCATTGGTTAATGATGCACGTAAGTATGATGATATTGGGCTATGCAGCTCTTTTATGTGGATCATTATTATCAGTAGCTATTTTAGCTATCACATTTCGAGAAGTCATCCAAATTGTTGGTAAAAACAATAATATATTTTTGTTAAATGAATCATTTTCTTTTGCTGAGATCAAATACATGATGAATATGAATGAAAAAAACAATGTTCTACAAAACACCTCTTATTCTTCTATAAATTTTTACAGGTCTCAATTTATTCAACAATTGGATCAATGGAGTTATCGTATTATTAGTCTAGGTTTTATCTTTTTAACGATAGGTATTCTTTCAGGAGCAGTATGGGCTAACGAAGCATGGGGATCATATTGGAATTGGGATCCAAAGGAAATTTGGGCCTTTATTACTTGGTTCATATTCGCAATTTATTTACATACTAGAAAAAATAAAAAATTGGAAGGTGTAAATTCTTCAATAGTGGCTTCTATGGGTTTTCTTATAATTTGGGTATGTTATTTCGGGATCAATCTATTAGGAATAGGACTACACAGTTATGGTTCATTTACATCTAATTGAATTAAAGTGAGTTTAAAGTAAGTAAAGGATCTGACAAAATTACAAATATCGAAAGCATGTATATAATGGTATAATGTATATAATGTTATAATGTAGATATATATATAATATTAATAAATAATATATATATATTATATTATATAGATGTTATTTTATAGATGTTATTTTATTACCTTTTAATGAAGTAATAGAGTGATTCAAGGGGTTCTCACAAACATTTTCGATTGGAGTTCAAATTCATTTTTTTAAGTTTATCCAACAGAAAAATCTTTGTTTTTCATTTTACATAGGATTTATATTATATTTTTTTATTCATTTATTGACGAAAACTCTCTATAAAAAATTAGATAGAATAGCTTCAACCTTGTCAACCGAGAATGAGAAAATAAAATCCGGATAAATACCAATACCTATTGGGGGTATAAGGATACAAATCGAAATAAATAATTCTCGCGGCCCAGAATCAAAAAAAAAGTTTGGTGCATTAAAAAGCTTGTATCCATAGAACATCTGCCGTAACATAGATAATGAATAAATAGGAGTTAATATCATTCCAATTGCTGTTACAAAAGTAATTAGTATTTTTGTCATTAAAAGAAATTTTTGGCTGGTAATTATTCCAAAAAAAACTACCAATTCTGCAACAAAACCGCTCATGCCCGGCAATGCAAGAGAACCCATCGAGAAGATACTGAAAACCGTGAATATTTTTGGCATTGGGATAGCCATTCCGCCCATTTCATCGAGAAAAAGAAGACGTAGTCTATCATAACTCGTTCCCGCCAAGAAAAAAAGCGCAGCACCAATAAAACCATGAGAGATCGTTTGTAAAATAGCCCCATTAAGCCCCGTATCGCTTATAGAACCAATTCCTATAATTATGAAACCCATATGAGATACCGAGGAATAAGATATTCTTTTTTTTAAATTACGTTGACCAAAAGATGTTGAAGCTGCATATATTATTTGAATCGAACCTAATATTAGCAACCCCGGGGAAAATATAGAATGAGTGTGGGATAATATTTCCATATTAATTCGAATCAATCCATATGCTCCCATTTTTAATAAGATTCCGGCTAAAAGCATACAAGTGCTGTAATGTGCCTCTCCGTGGGTGTCTGGTAACCATGTATGTAAGGGTATAATCGGCGATTTGACAGCAAAAGCAATAAGAAATCCCATATAGAATATTATTTCCAGCACCGCGGGATACGACTGATTAGTTAATGTTTCAAAATTGAATGTTGGTTCATTAGAACCATATAAACCGATACCTAGAATTCCCATTAATAAAAAAACGGAACTTCCCCCAGTATACAAAATGAACTTTGTAGCTGAATACAAACGTTTCTTTCCCCCCCACATAGATAAAAGTAGATAAACGGGAATTAATTCGAATTCCCACATGATGAAAAAAAGTAAAATGTCTCGAGAGGAAAAAGGTCCTATTTGACCGCTATACATTGCTAACATCAGGAAATAGAATAATCGGGATTCTTGAGTAACTGGCTGAGCCGCTAAAGTAGCTAAAGTGGTGATAAATCCCGTCAGTAAAATGGGTCCTATAGAGAGTCCATCTATTCCGAATCTCCAGCAAAAATCAAAAAAATGAATCCATTTATAATTCTCCGTCAACTGGATTAATGGGTCGTCCAATTTGAAATGATAACAAAATGCATAGGTTATTAGAAGGAGATCCAATAAGCATATACAAATAGTATACCATTTAATCTTCTTATTTCCTCTATGAGGAAATAAGAAGATTAAGGAACCCCCGGCTATTGGCAAAACGACAACTATTGTTAACCAAGGAAAAAAATTCGTGATAAAGATAAGATACATGTGGGCCAGAAAAACCCGTGCTGAAAATAGAAAATATAATATTTATTTTCAGCACGGGTTTTTGCCAGTAAAAAAACGTATTCGTGTGATGTTTTTTTGAAACGTATCAATATTAATAAGCTAGACCCATGCTTCGAGTTGTTTCATGCCATAAATAAACTCGAACACTTAAGAAATCCGTCGGACAAGCGGATTCACACCTCTTACAACCAACACAGTCCTCCGTTCTTGGGGCAGAAGCGATTTGCTTAGCTTTACATCCGTCCCAGGGGATCATTTCTAATACATCTGTGGGGCAGGCTCGAACACATTGAGTACATCCTATACATGTATCATAAATCTTTACTGAATGTGACATTGGATCTATAGTAATTTTTTTGATGTTCAAAAATTAAAAAATTTCGATCTAGTCGTAAAGGAATCATATTTAGATACCAGACGAATCAATGATTTACCAGAATTTAATAATCAAAATCGACTTCTGGATCAATTCATAAGAAGAGGATCAAATCAAGATACTTTAATTTCTTACGTTTTCGCAAACATGATCGTAAGGTGTGCAACATACATACTAATTTGAATTGATGAATATTACACTATTCTATCCCAATTCTTATGATTAATAAAGATTATTAATACTATTTATTTAATAAATTCGATTGATTGATACGAGTTGATTTTCTGTTACGATAAATTGAGGAAACAATCGCCGATCCGATAGCTGCTTCAGCGGCTGCAAGAGCTATAACAAAAATTGAAAAAATATCTCCTTTTAATTGGCGACTGTCAAAAAAATCAGAAAAGGTTATGAGATTAATATTAACTGCATTCAGTATAAGTTCAAGACACATAAGGGCTCGAACCATATTTCGGCTAGTAATCAATCCATAGATACCAATAGAAAATAAATAGGCACTCAAAACAAGTACATGTTCGAACATCATTGACCAACTCCTTATCAATTTTGATTCATTTCAATATGAACAACAATTCAACGGATTCGCGATTGACTAAAGAATATAACAAGTCTGGAACAAAAGAATATATGGGCAATAAATAAGACTTTTTCTACATAAACATTCTTTCACGTTCACATAAAATTCAATGGAAATAAGTGTGATAAAATCGAACAAAATTCAATTTGAATTTATATTGCTAGTTCTAAAGATTTCTTACTGGCGAGCTACGACAATTGCACCTATCAAAGCAGATAAAAGAATTATTGAAATGAGTTCAAATGGAAGAAAAAAATCTGTTGATAAATGAATTCCAATTTGTTGACTAGCACTTATCAGATCTTGCTCTATAATCTGATTTGGTTTTGTAGTCCAAATAATCCCGTACCATGATGTATCTGGAACAGTAGTTATTAGTGAAACAAAAATACTTGTACAAACCATCAAAGTAATTCCATCCCCAACGGTCCAAAGAAGAAAATCTTGGTAATATTCTGAACCATTCATGAACATCACAGCAAATATGATTAAAACATTTATAGCTCCCACGTAAATAAGTAGCTGTGCTGCAGCTACAAAATGGGAGTTTGATAAAATATAGAATAAAGATATACAAACAAGAACAAATCCCAACGAAAAAGCAGAAAAAATAGGATTGGTAAGTAATACAACTCCTAGACTTCCTAATATAAGACCGGATCCCAAAAAGACTAAAAGAAAATCATGTAGCGGTTCAGGCAAATCCATTATATGTAAAATAACAGATAAAGAAATTGAAATCTCATGACCTTATTGATATGACCAGGAAAAAATTTTATATACTAAATTTGTCTCCGCATTGAATTAAATCCTAAGGAGTGTAAATTGATATAGGTTAGGTGCAGTTATAGGACTAATGTCATTTTATTCTGCATATGTAGTTCCAAACTATAAACTATACTAAAACTATATATATAATATATGTATATTTATTTCTTTAATATTTACTATAGTTACTATAGAATATTATAGAAATAGTTACTATAGAATATTATAGAAATTTACTAGAATATTATAGAAATTTAGAATATTATAGAATTATAGAATATTATAGAAGATCTATAGAATATTTATATTCTAATATTTATATTCTAATAGAATATCTTATTTAATAGAATATTTTATTTATTTATTCAAATTTTTATATTATGCAAATTTATATTATTCTATTTTATTCATATTATTCTATTTTTATTCATATATTTTATTCATATTATTCATATATATATATATATATGGATATGGAATCAATCGGATTTTTTTTACTTATATGCTTTTTTATTTATATGCAATATAATTATGAGATATGGAATATGATTTGATTTCTATAATTCTCTTTTTTATAAGAATCTTTTTTCATTTTAAAGAATCTTATTTTATTTGAATTGTTCGAATTGTATAATCATCAATTACTGACATTGGTAAACGGCCCAAAGCAATTTGATTATAATTCAATTCGTGACGATCATAAGTCGAAAGTTCATATTCTTCAGTCATTGATAAACAATTTGTTGGACAATACTCAACACAGTTACCACAAAATATACATATTCCAAAATCAATGCTGTAATTAAGCAATCGTTTCTTTCGAATATCAGTTTCCAGTTTCCAATCAACAACGGGTAGATCTATAGGACACACCCGAACACATACTTCACAAGCAATGCACTTATCAAATTCAAAATGGATTCGACCGCGGAAACGTTCTGATGTGATTAATTTTTCATAAGGATATTGAATAGTTACAGGTAAACGATTTGTGTGGGATAAGGTAATCATGAAACTTTGACCAATGTACCTTGCAGCTCGGATCGTTTGTTGACCATAATTCATGAACCCAGTTACCATAAGGAACATATCGTGAATATCTATGAATATTTTGTTTTGTTTCTTTCTCTTGTTTGAGACAAAATATAGAAGATCAATCTTTTACAGTGAAAACAATTGAGACGAGGTTGTTAATAATAGATTACCAAGAGAAATAGGCAAAAGAAACTTCCACCCAAGATTTAACAATTGGTCCATTCTTAGCCTAGGCAAAGTCCATCTTGTTGTGATAGAAACGAACAAGAACAAATAAGTTTTAGCTAGTGTAATAAAAATACCAATTGTAGTTCCAAAAACTCCATATGCTTTTTTATTTATTTCAAAAAACTCCGAAACAAATATGTACGGAATAGAGATATTTGAACCGCCCAAGTAAAGAACTGTTACAAATAATGAAGAAATCAATAGGTTTAAATAGGAAGCAACGTAAAATAAACCAAATTTTATACCCGAATATTCGGTTTGATAACCCGCTACTAATTCTTCTTCCGCTTCCGGTAAATCAAAAGGTAATCTTTCACATTCTGCTAGGGAAGAAATTAGAAAAACGATGAAACCAATAGGTTGACGCCACAAATTCCATCCCCCCAAACCATATTTTGATTGTGCATCAACTATATCAACTGTACTTAAACTGTTAGATAATCCTAGTCGATGATAACATTACTGTTTCCATCGCTATTACAGAACCGTACATGAGATTTTCACCTCATACGGCTCCTCGAAAGCCTTAAAGAAATCTAAGGATCGGACCGATTTTTGATCTCTTAATATATCCCTAAGATAGATAAGATTCCAATCTATCGGACGGTTCTAAATTAGACCAATTTAATTCTGTCTGTTCTATTCTAATAAAAAAAAATAATTAACAAATTAAATAATCAAAATCTAATAAATAATTAAATAAACTAATAAATAATTAAATAAAAATAAATAAATAACATAAAGTAAAGAGAAATCCCATTTTTATAAAAGATAAAAAAAGGTACTTCTGAATTGATCTCATCCCTTAAAAATAAAAATTTGAACTTGTTGAGTAATAACTTAATTCTTCAATAAAATACTCTATTTAGAATTATCAATAAACCCCCCATCGTTTTCGATTACGAAAAAGAATTACACATTAGTTTCTGAATTATGATATAAATTCTATCTCCATGAATATGGATATAAGAAATAGAAATTAGGGGTCTCTTTTTTTATTTCTTGCTTTTCCTTCTATTTTTTTTTTTCCTATTCTTCTTTTTTTGTGCAAGTTAAAAGTTAAGGGGGGGTTAAAAAAAAAGTCAATTAAAGGATTATTTCGTTCCTAATAGTCATTTATTTTATCAGTGGATAGGAGCATACTCTGGATCGGAATTATGGGGAGTACTGCCTTATTTTTTCTACCAACTTAAAGCCCCAATTTAGTATTTTTTTTTCTATTATGCATATTCTATTATGCTATTACGCGTAAATTCTCTTTTGGATAATTTACGTAATCTGCCTTACTAATCCTTTGTATATCTTGGTGTTTCTAACCATCCACTCTTTTTTGTATTAACCTTTTATTTTCTATTTTATTATTTATGTTAGTATGATAAATAATACAAATAATACAAATGGTAGTGAAAACTCAATAAGGTTGGTCTTTTGATCCCGCTTCAAGACAGAATGCCTAATCACCCAATCTTGGGGTAAACGGACTCTTCTGCTTATAATCTTTTTTCATTTTATTCTTGTACAGAGAAAATGAGACTCAATATTTTTACTGCAATTTCAAATGATCAGACTATAAATTAAATATAGTCATTAGAGTATTCATAAATCATATTCAATAGAAGCTGTTTTATTTCACTCATATAACTATCTGGTTTAGTTCTTTAATCCGAATTGTGAAAAAGAATAATAATAATAGAGATATCTATTTAATTTATTCTACCCCTCTCATATAAAGTTCTATAAAGAAAGGAGCATAGCAATAGCATCAAAAAGGTTCCGTTCCATCTCAACGAATCACACGTAGAGATATTGATAACACACATAGAGTTAATGGTATTTCATAACTAATCGATTGAGCAGCAGCTCGTAGACCACCCAAAAAGGAATATTTATTATTTGATCCATATCCTGACATAAGAAGTCCAATGGGACCAATACTCGAAAAAGCAATCCATAAAAAAACACCAATATTGAGATCAGATAAAACAAAGTTATAGCCAAAAGGAATTACTGAATAGCTTATTAGAATTGATATGACTGATATGGATGGTCCGATACTAAATAAACGAATATCTCCCCTAGATGGAATAAGAGTCTCTTTGAAAAGTAGTTTTGTTCCATCTGCTAGAGCTTGAAGAACTCCCAAAGGACCGGTGTATTCAGGTCCAATACGCTGTTGTATCCCTGCGGATATCTTTCTTTCTAACCATACAATTGCTAGTACACTTATAGTGATTCCAAATACAAGAGTAAAAATAGGGGCAAGTACCCATAGAATTCCATAGACCTCTTTTAAGGATTCCAATCTGGAAGAAGAGTTGATATCTTGTAATTCTGTTGTATCAATTATCATTTCAACGATCAACTTCTCCCATAATGATATCTATGCTACCAAGTATTGTCGTAATATCGGCCAATTTCATTCTTTTAACTAATTGAGGGAGAATTTGCAAATTCATAAAACCCGGTGGACGAATTTTCCATCTCCAAGGAAAAACATTCCGATCTCCTACTAGAAAAATGCCTAATTCTCCCTTTGGGGCTTCAACTCTTACATAAAGTTCTTGTTTTGGCAATTCAAAAGTCGGAGACGGTTTTTTACTAATGAATCGATATTCAAAATCATTCCATTCTGGCTCCTTCTCTCTATCAAAGCAGCGGATTTCTAAATTCTCATATGGACCACCGGGAATTCCTTCCAAAGCCTGTTGAATAATTTTTATCGATTCCACCATTTCACCTATTCGAACTAAATAACGAGCTAATGAATCCCCTTCTTTTTGCCATTGAACTTCCCAATCAAATTCCTCATAACACTCATAATTATCAACTTTACGCAGATCCCATTGTATTCCGGAAGCCCGAAGCATCGGTCCTGATAAACCCCAATTTATTACTTCCTCTCCACTAACAATGCCTATTCCTTCAACCCGTTCTAAAAAAATAGGATTTCGCGTAATAAGTTTTTGATATTCAACAACCCTTGTTAAAAAAGAATCGCAGAAATCCAAACATTTATCTATCCAACCATAAGGTAGATCAGCCGCAACTCCCCCGATACGAAAAAAATTATGCATCATTCTCATACCTGTCGCAGCTTCGAACAGATCATATATTAATTCCCTTTCTCTGAAAATATAGAAGAAAGGGGTTTGTGCACCAATATCTGCCATAAAAGGTCCCAGCCATAGTAGGTGAGAAGCTATACGACTCAATTCTAACATAATTACTCGGATATAGCTGGCTCTTTTGGGTACTTGAATATTTCCCAACTGTTCCGGCCCATTTACGGTTATTGCTTCTGTGAACATAGTAGCTAAATAGTCCCAACGTGTTACATAAGGCAGATATTGTATAATTGTTCGGTTTTCCGCAATTTTTTCCATCCCTCTATGTAAATAACCCAATATTGGTTCACAATCAATAACATCCTCACCATCCAGAGTAACAATAAGTCGAAGAACACCATGCATTGATGGGTGGTGAGGGCCCATATTGACTATCATGAGGTCTTTTCTTGTAGTTGGGACATTCATAGGTTTTTCCTGGATTCATTCTTCCATGAATTGCTAAAAAAAAAAAAAATAAGTTCATCAAAATTCAAGATCTAAGAAATCGAAAAATTCAAAATGACTCTTCAAATTAACGAATTTGCGACTCCCGAATATCCAACTGGTTTATTAATTTTTTATAACGTATTCCATTTTTCTTTGACAAATAAGACAGTAGTCGTTGGCGTTTTCCCAAAATTTTACGTAAACCTCTTTGAGATAAATAGTCTTTTTGGTGCAATTCCAAATGTGAAGTAAGTCTTCGTATCTTATTGGTGAAATTGAATACTTGAAATTCAACCGACCCGGGGTTTTCTTCTTTTTTTTCTTGTGAAATAATCGGTATAAATGCATTTTTTACCATAAAAGCCCCCTCCTTTTTTATAGATATTCTTTTTTATTAGGAAGTGCCATTACTATTCCTAATAAAATAGTAATGACACTCATTTTTAATTTTGTATATACAATAATCTTAAATTCCTTAAGAATTCCTTCTTATTTTTTTTTAATCAAATTCATTATTCTTAATAAATCCAATTCAAATAGGTAAGAAAAAATACTGTATTTATGCATTCAAAAAATAAAAAATTGTAGACTTAAAATAAAAGAAAGTAAGACAATTTTGTTGATTCATTTTTCGATCTAATAGATACATTATTGAATTAGTATCAGTGTCTCAGAATAGAAGTTAACACAATGTGTGTGCGCATTTATGGGTATATCCATTTGTTTTCGCATACCAGATATGTTACGGTAAATAGAACAAAAAAATAATGTAGATTTATTACGTTTATGCATTTTCAATCGGGGATACATATGTATCCTTACTATACTGAAACGGCTTCCACTATTGGTGTCAAACCAATAGCGATTCATACAAGCTAAATCTTCTAATCGATAATTTGGCCAAAGAAAAAATTTAAAATTCATTAGTTTTTTTTTTTCTCTATCAAGATCCTTATTTTTAGCCAATACCTGACAGCAATTATTTACTTTATTCTCATTGTAAAAGGTTGTGTTTATATGCACACTATTTCTATTCCTAGGATTGAAACAATTTAGAATTCTCAATTCTCTACGACGTCTAGCAGATAAAATATTTTCAGGAACAAGCAAATCATAATCGTAATGATTTTTTTCTTTATTTTCTCTTATCTTTTGATCTCTTGCTCTTGTAATGGATTTATCAAAATTCTTCTTATTAACATAGCTTTTTTCTGGGTATCTTTGATTAATTTGGGGCTTACTCTTGTGAATCAACGAAGGGACTATGGTTTGATACATAATAAATTGTTCATCGTTTTTTCTAGACAAACGAACCGGTTCAATAATCAATATTCCTTTTTTCAACAATTCTTTATTTTTTCCCAATTTTGAAAGAGTCAAATCCTTCTGATTCTGAACCTGAATCATCATAATATCTAAACTAAGTTCTCCTCTTTGAATAGAGGCTATAGCAATTTCTTTTAGATTTTTCAATCTAATCAGGAGACAATATACTTTGATATTACTCATTATTCTTTGATTTAACGAACCCTTCCAGTTCAATTGAAAACCCGAATACTTTCTTAGTAAGAAACTAAGTTCTGCCTCCATCTTGTTCTTGTATTTCTTTTTCTTTATACCCTTCTCTTTTGGCCCGTCTGATCCCGCAGAATCTTGTTCAATATCTTTTTCTTGGTTTAAGAGAGATGATTCAAGATCTACTCGACCTACGTATTCCGCTTTTGCTTGATTTCGAGTCTCTAACTCTAATTCAATAGATTTTTTTTCTTTTGATGGTTTTAAAATATCTATTATTTTTTTCTTTCCAGTAATGCTTTTATTTTCACTAACATCTTTATTTATATTTACATTAAAATTGAAAAAAAGTAATTTGATTGGTATGATCCACGGGTTATTCGTATATGCATTATAAAATATCACAAATTTTGAAAAGAAAAAAAATTCCAGATTCGATATAGAACGATTTGGTATTTCTACATTCATTCCCATCCAATCCAAAAATTTTCTATCCAGATTTTTTTCCATATCTATAATATCACCTTTTGCTATATAATTCGTGATAGAGATATTACCCGTTATATCAATATTTTTTTTGTTACGCGTGTTGTAATTATAAAAAATCGCTTGTTTTTTATTTGCTTGAAATGGTGATCTATATCCATAAATATACGAGTCCTTCTTATTTGCATAATTAATAGATTTATATGATAAAACATCATATCCATATTGTTTTTTTTTTTTTTTTAATGAGTCTATTTGTTGTTTTTTGTAAAGAATTAATTGGGTTTTTTCATATAAATCATTTTTTTTTAAATCTTTATTTTGAGTCACACGACGTTCATTGATTCTGTTTCTCCATTTTTGTGGTACTAGTCTAGCCCATCTGCTCTGAGATAAATCGTATTGAGAATGACCCTTTAACCAATTTGTCCATTGATTCATTACAGAATTGGGAGGGTTCTTATGTCTTAATTTTGAATGAAATATTCCGTGTACTTCAAAAAAAGAATTCTTTATTTCATTCTTAAGAAAAAAAAATCTTTGATGATATTCAAAAATGGATCTTAACTTATATATGTTAATAACTTTTGTTTGTGATAATTTAAAAAATACATATGCCTGTGACAAAGAAGATAGTTCATTCCGTGAATTTGTATTCCTAATATTAGGAAATTTTTTGATAATCTTAATAAAGTGAATTATAGTTTTATCAGTTCTTTCTGCATTTGCTTGATTATGGTAAACGTTATGGTAAATGGATTTATGTTGAATTTTTTTTGGTAATTCAAGAAAAAATTCAACATTGATCCTAAAAATACTAAGGATACATCGAAAGATATCTATATATACCCTTTCCATGAAAAATTTAAAAGAAGAATGCGATTTACGGGCTATTCGAGCATTTCTTCTTTGTAATATCTGCAAATTTTTTTTTTTTAATTTGAATCTTTTAGCATGAAAAGTTGGTTTGTTCGAACTCATATTTATCTCTGAAGTTATAAACCCCCTCTTCTTTTCTTTTCTTTTCTCATTTTTTTCTATTTGCTTTTTTTTATTTATTTGCTTTTGGATTCTCTTTGTTTTAACATTCAGATCTCTTATTTTTTTTTCTGTCAATGAAGAGTTTGTCCAATTAATAGATTGAATTGGAATGGGTGATTTGTAAATTATTGGATTCTTCTTATTTATTTTTATTTTTTCGCTTTCACTCAATTCATTTATTTTTTTAAACTTAAATAGAAATAAAGAATTTTTGAGTTGTTTTCTTTTTTCGTTTAGAAATAGAATATTTTTACGAGCATTTTTGATCATCCATTTTACAGTATCTTTTGAAACATTTAGAAACAGTTTGGTTCTTTCATTTAAAACTCTTAGAACTAAAAAAAAAAAAATTTTCAATTTTTTCAATTTTTTTTTGAGTTCTTTTAAAATGGGATCAAAAAGGGAAAGTCGATTTCGGGGATAACCAGAAAAGGGCAATTCGACTTCCATTCCCCAAATTGTTAAAAAGCAAAAGTCCTCTTTTTTTTTTTTCAGGGGATCCTTTTTCTTTTCAGACAATCGTAGTTTAGATCTGTGCCAAGGTTTCAGACGAAAAGGAAATAAGATTTTTATCTGAATGCCGTCTGTTAACCATTTTTTTGGAAATTCTCTTTCGGATAATTGAATGCCATTATAGGTGCATTTAATATACATTTCTCTATTCCAATCCCTAAAATCTTCTGACCATTCGGGAAATTGAAAAAATAGTATACGGACGATATTTTTAGTTATTATCAATGAAGGTAATATAATGTATTTTCTAAGAATAGATTGGCTTATTAATAAAAAACCTCTTATTACTTGGGCAAAAATAATGCTATCCCAGGCTTCTGCTATTTCTATACGTCTTTTTTCTTCCCTTTCTTTTATTTTTCTTTTGTCCTCCTCTTTTTTCTCACTTTCTTTTGTCTTTTCCTCTTTATAATCTGAGATTTTAAATTCTTTCTTTTCCCGCATCCTATTTTTGAACATAAAAAATATTTTAATTTTAATTGGCTCAAAAATATCAAGAGAAAAGAGGGAGGGTTTCTCCATTTTGTCCAAAAAAAGAGGCGAATGCAAACTTTTTTGAAGGAGTTTGCAAGTTACTGTTTTACGCCTTTGAGCGCGTATAGATCCTTTGATTATGTCTCGCCGAAAATCCGGTTGTTGTGAATAACGTATTAAAGCCAATTCTTTTTTTTTATCAGTATTATCAGTACCCTTAATATCACTATAAGTAGCGTCTTTCTGTGCCTTATTGGTAAAAATAACTACACGTTTAGCTTTTCTCGAACGAATCCCATAATTCTCTGCTTTTCCCCTTAGTTGTTCCAATTCGTCAATTAATTTATATGACCATCGAGGAACTTTTTTACTGATTTCTTTTATTCCAATACATTTTTTCCTATTTACAATTGTTTTTTCGTTCGGGTCAGTTCTAATTGTGTCGAATAAGAATTCGATTTTTCTTTTCTTTTTTGGGGAATCCATTTTTTTTTTTTTATGTTCTCGAAATAAATAAAGTGTTCCGAAATTGAAGCTTGATACTGATTTTCCCGAAAATTTACTGATTAAATTAAGAAAAAAACAAATTTCAGTTAATAATGATTTTCTATCAAATATATCCATTTTCTGTTCAAATTCTCGAGAATTACTATTAATATTAAGGAGGATACCATGAATCTTATTTATCCAAATGTCATTTTTTTTGTAAGTTTCATTTTTCATTGAGGGTAAAAAATTTTCTTTGATTCGTCCACGACAGGGTCCGTTCAAGAAAGGATCATATATTTTTGGTAAGTATTTTGTTTTAGTCTCATCATTACACAATCTAATTTGTTTTTCGAATAGATCCGGAGGAAAGAATTCCTTATCTAGAGCTTTTACCCTATTTATAAATTCATTGCTTTGCTTCTTTCTTTTTTCTTCATTAGTAGAGTTCAAATAATTAGACAATTCATCATAGGAGATTTTTTCTGTTGTCAAAAAAGAAATCTTTGTTTGTATCATTTTTAGAAAAGTCGACAAATTGGGGGGACATAGAAAAGATATTCTTTCTTTTCCATCACTTTGACATGTATGAAAAAAAAATTGTGAAATTTCATTTCTTACGACATTTTCAAATCGGTCATTTTTTATATATCGCAATGGACGATTCCATCGTTTATAATCGAAAAGAAAAGTTACAAGAGGTTTTTGAAATACCAAGATATTTTTTTTCTTCTCTTTTTCCGAAAAAAGAGAAGAAAAAAAATATTCTTTGGCGGATATCGTTTTTCCTTGTTTAGTTTGTCCCGTTTCCGAAGTTTTTTCGACATCTATTTTTATTTTTTTATCAATTTCATTCCTTTCTTGGATTTCTGACAATTTTTTAGTAAAATTAGTAAAAAAGGGCGACGGTCTTTTGCCCAAATAGTATAAACAAGTAATAAATAAAAAAGCAATAAAGATTTGAGACATATAATTTCGAAATTCTGACATAATGTACTTATTAGATCGAGAAGGTACATTAGATTTAATCGAAAAATTTTGGTGTATCCAGACTAATATCAACTCAATCCATTTCATCATAAAAGTGTGACCGATTAACCAACCAACAAAATTACTTGCTAAAAATAACAATTTGTTGTTCCAATGAAACATATAAATATTCACTAATCTGACTAAGATTGGACTTGGTAAAATAAGGGGGTTTAATAACTGAAAAATAAGATTATTAAAGAATGTTCTTTGAATGCTCCAATTACGTATTGAATTTGGATTCTTGTATCCATAATTCAAAAAGTGTTTGTGATTATTGCCGAAGAAATGAAATAAAAGATACGGTAGAGCTATGACAGTTATTGTATAAGGTCTACCCAATGCTAGATGCAAAGGCGCATAATAGATCGATATGAACATGATGAGCTGTCCCGTAACAAACCCAATTGTTGCTGAGACTTTCTTCTTGGTCCCCTCTTCCATAACCCGAGCTCGAAGAAGGAAGAGATAAGAGGGCCCTACGGAGAATGTGGTCAGAAATCCATAATAGAGTCCGACCACAATGACCGAATTCATTATCTTCATGCATAAGGATACTAGATTATCCAGTATCAAAGATTGAAAAATCATCGCAAACCTCTCTTTTTCTTTTCCTATTTCTTTTTCTTTTCTATTTCTTTTCTATTGCAATTTCTGGATTCTTATATAATGTATCTTTATATAATGTATTTTTATAATGTATTTTTATATAATGATTTTTC